TGAAACAGAGTAAATAACTAGAGTATCCCGTCGTAGTGGTAGCTGCATTTACGCGACCGGGTCCGAGCCACGGGACAAGACCAAATTGGATTGGATTTGTCACATCCGCGGATGGAAGACCGTAGATTTCTCACTTTCCCTACTCGGAGAGCACGTGTATGTAGTCCGCCTGTATCTACTTATTTATTCGGAGAGCGCCATTAATAGGATTCAGAAGTCGTACAAGCTATGGCGGAGCCGTTTACCAATGCACCCAGTTCTCCTCATATTTGATTCTTTTTTTTGTATCATTGGTTCCACGTACGTCTTTTGGGCGAGCTTTCTTCACTGTCATCAAAGCCAACGCTCAAACCGAAGCTTTCCGAGCAGTTGTTTATTTCTCACTTTAGCTGCTGTCGTTTTCCTCTTCCGAATTAAGCGAGTGAAAAACAAGGGGATCAGAAGAACAAACAATAAGAATGAGGGATTGAAGTCCGTTTCCTTCGTATCGTATTTCAACGGATCGGGTAGTTCTAGTCTTTTTTGATTACTCCTTCCTTTTTCCCATCATTTGACATAACATAATTAATAAACTGTTTGATGGTCAACGGAACCGGATCTGCTCCCTTTTTCTTTTCCTTCAGGATCCGTTCTTGAACTTCTTATAGTAGGTTGAACAGGTTTCACATACTCAGTGAGTGGTGAAGACCACTGACCCCAATTGGTAGATCAGCAGATAGCTAAACGAATTCGGTATACTCAAATAGTAATTCGGCATACTCAACACCATAGGTAGAAACGGGAGTTCGAAGGTACCGACCACCTAAAGTGAATTAAGACCAGGAGGGCTAGGAACGAGTAGAGAATCAAAATGCCCTTATTAGGAAGTGAGTGCCAAAGCGAAAATAGAGTAAAGAACAAAAGAACGAAATGCAAGGGTTGCATCCGCTGTTTCAAGTCCGGACGGTTCCTCCGCTAGGTTATTGAGTTGGCTCCCCCGTTATTCTTCATCAGACAACGCACACTTAATGGAAAAACGAGGTATCTTTTTGGAAAACTTCTCTACTTACGACTTTGTTAGCGCTTTGAGGGCTTCACTATGTTCTCTGAAATCTTGTATAAATAAAAAAGAAGTCTTTCTCAGGAGATGACTCTGCTGATACCGAGTTTCAATGCAAAATGGCTCCCGCTTCTTCTGAAAGAAAACTGGGGAAAAATCAATATGGAGCCGTCAGAGGCTTATCTGGCCGATATGACTTCCAGAAATGATTTCCTGAGCTCAACCTAAAATTGAGGGGTTGGCTCCAGGCTCAAACTCTATCTTGTGGTAGACTGCCCGGAGCGCTTGGGCAACTCACTTTTGGGGCATGACATCCCAAATTCATCATTCGGAAGAAAAAAGTATTATGTGTATTGGATCCGCTCTTCTGTTAGCATGAACACATGAATGAGATTCTTCTTATTCTTCCTAAATAGAACCCCCCACCCTCACCTTTCTTAGGACTATCAAGCCTTCTCGAATTAGGTCTATGGGTACGAAGGCCTCTCGAATTTGTTCTACGGTAGAAGCTTTGAACGTAGACCCGGATACAAATCTTTCACTCACTGAAAAGTGAAAACCTGTGACTATATCGTCCTGAAGACGGATGCGACGGGAAGAAGTGGCATTTAGAAGTGTTGCTGATTTTACATTTAGGTTTCGGCATAACAAAGCTTGCACTGTCTTTTCGCACTTAGGCGCACAGCGTGCCGTTGGTAATGATTCTACTACGGTGCTGCAAATTCGCAAGCTGATCCTAAGTAATCGTTGTTGTTCATTGGATTCCTCCGGAATTACTTCGTTAGGATTGAAGAATTGCTGCAATTCTTCCTGAATAGACTCGATTCTCCCGTCGAGAGTTTCTTTGAAAGTCTTACCTAAACTCTTCCGACTGAATATGAGAAAGCCTATAAAACAACGAGCTACTATCATTTCTTCATTATAGATTGAGATCTTCTTCGGACTTGATGCACAAATAGATGGAATAGCAGCAAATAGCATATTTATATCCTTCATACCCGATGAACTAAATCTCACCGTAGGGTAACTCCATCAACTCTGCTCCCGAAAAGAGAAAGGAGACTGAGACAGGGAGACTTTTTTTTTTGTGGGCGCCGGTTTTTCCAACGAAAGCCTGATTTCGCATGTAACGGACACCCACCTTTAACTGAAAAGAGCTAATAACATGTATGCCCAGCAAAGCAAATAGGCGAGCCTCCGCGGAGCGGAGGAGAACTTGATCAGAAAAAGAAGGCTGCTCAATGGAAATCGGAGGAAGAAGGACAAGCAGCCCCCCGTCGTGAATTCCGGGATTCGTTAATGAGAAATTGACTTTCTTCGCCATTCTTCCCATTTTCCTTGGATTTCATTGCTATTTCCTTAGTAACACAAGTGGGTGATGAAACCGAGAGATAGTACCTGCTTTCCCTTCACCAAAAGTGGCTAGTTTTCAATTCAAGAGCCAGTTTCAGAGCTCTTTATATGATATTTCATTCCCACATGTGACTTCATTTAACGGAGAGGACGTACGACCTTGCCATACATCCATAAGTTTCTATTACAAAACAACCAAGGCTCCATCGAACCGATTGAAACTGTCTTCACAGCCTTGAATCGAAGGGAACTACTATAGAGACTTGAATAAGCAACAAGGCATAACACTAATTAGGGTCCCTAGTCTTTAGATAACCTTAATCACACCAGCTTTTCCTCATGGGAGAAATGGGAGGCTAAAGGAAATAGGAATGTAGGAAATCTATGCCAATAATAAATGCTGAAGGTTGTCAACTAGAAACAAGTTATCAGTCTCTTCTTCCGATCGTGCCATCAGTTTCTTGTAAGCCAGCTTCCTCCGATGATCGGTTGCGGCTAACTTCTCTCTCTTCATCTCTCAGAGTTCGCTTCAAGTGATCTTCTTGGTAGTAGTTACCCCTGTCAGAACCATTGTCTACTCTTTCGTTGCCCTACGCGGGTCTGCCTGCCAGCCGAAAGTAGAGAACCACATTGTAAGATCTGGGGCAACAGTCAACTCTCTGTTATAGCTGCTATTTATTATTCATTCAGGGCGCCCGTTCATGTGTTTAGTCTTAACCCTTGAGATTCTTATTTCAATAGAGATTGGATTCGTCGCATCTAGAGGAAGAGCTCGACCTGAAACCGCAGAGTTAAGTTGGACGGATGCTGTGGTAGCGGGTCAGGCTTACGATAGCCTTGGTTGGGATCGTCGCCTGACGCGCGTCATTCGTTTTAAATAATCTTCCGGATTTTCTGCTCTGTTAGCAGAGCGTTTGGAGGCCAAGGCTCAAGAGGCTGTTCCGGGTCGCACTCGTCCGCCCACCTGGGACCTATCGAGGGGAGGGAAGTGGAAGGTTGACGTGAGGTGGACGGCCCTCCTGGTCTTCACCTAATTGTGGAAGAGGGGAGTATCAACTCTCTCTCGCGCCTTTCTTCAGCTTGCTTCTTCCTGTTCGTCCATTCGGGACGGGGCAGGCAGCCCACATACATGAAGAGAAAAAGAGGGGGGGACCTTGTCTGTCGGTCGAAGAAGGCAACAAACAAGTGGAAGCAACCGATGCTTTGGTCATTCGACTCCTTGATGCCAGTCTGTGCTTGCTGTCATGCTGGCAAAAGCGGGGGTTTCGGCCGGTTTTACCTACTATTGGATTTGAACCAATGACTCTCGCCGTATGAAAGCGATACTCTAACCGCTGAGTCAAGTAGGTCAAGCTGAGTCAAGTCAGAGAAAATCGAAAAAAAGAGAAAGCCAACCAAAGCGCAACCAGAGTTCTCCGCGGGGTGGAGCGCTAAGAAAGAGAAAGCGTTATCGCTATACGAAATGAAGCAGCGGCTAGCACACTAAGATAAACCACTTGGTTTAGGCCCCTGCTTAGTGGCGTGTGATTTCAACACTATTCCAGAGGTATATGACAAAAATTGTGGGAGAGACCTCTATGTTCCTCAGCTTAAATCATTCTATGATTGTTTACAATTCTGTCATCTATTTGACATGAGGGCTAGAGGGTGGTCTTGGAGCAAGAAAAGTGTTGAGTCCAGGCGCATTATGGTACGACTGAGACTGAGTTGGGCAGGAGCAAGCGGTTGGATTGGCCTGACTCTTCAAGACCAAAGATACTCGGCTTCCTCTTCATCAAGTCACGAAATTCGACCCGCAGCACCAAAACTAGAGCAGGCCCAAGACAAGCAAGAACAGTCAGTCAGCACCGATCAGGCAGGAAGCAGACAGTAAGCTAAGAATACTGGAAGAAGGTGGTCGCTCAGCCAAAGCCCTAGTTCAACCAGAACAGTAGGGAAAGCGGTAGAGGCCGCTCCGTAGCTTTGGTCGTCGCACTCTAATCCGCTTTAGAAGAAGCAGCTATTCTATTGGACTGCTTGGCTATAAAGCCTATAAGTAAGAACTCTGGGGAAGGAATCCGATCTGCAGATGAAGCAGAAGCAGGCAAAAGGCGAGCGCACAGCGAGGAATTTTCCATACTAGATCGACTCAACATTACCGAATCTACTCTGAGACTCTCTTCTCTTCATGGTTGGCTGTAAAAAAAGAGTCTCTTTAGTCCCCAACTCTATGGATTTGACTTTTTGGCTCAACACCCTGCTCTCGACGTTTGCTCGGGACGGGAGGCTATGAAATAGTTGAAAGCAGATGCAACATTAAAGAAAGTCAATCCAGTAGCCTTAAGTCGTACCGAACACTATGTCCTAATAGGAAGGGATTTCTTTCAACCCGGTGGTAAGCCGGTGGTACCCGGAGAAAACGTTGCCCGAAGGAAGGGACTAAACCCATCTGTTCAAGTAGTAGCCAAGTAGTACCGAAGGAGTATCTCCGAGTTAAGGAGTACCGAAGGGAAGGAATCAAAACCAAGTGAAAGAAAGAGATCGCAATGGTCTAAGATATAGTCAGTGAACAATAACTCAGATCTGATGTCGGATCGAAACAAAAATGCAAAAAGACAACACAAACGTAAAAGATCGAACTCGAATTTAGTTACTGAGTGAGATGTTTTGGTACCTACAAAAGGTTGGTTCTGTTGATATCCTTTAGGAGCATGTGTCATTATCTGCACCGGCAAATGATGACAGTGATGAGGTAGAAGATGTGTATGGTGAGTCGATACTAAAGCAATCCCGGAATTTCTCATTGGATGGCAGTAAAGAGTCTCCTTCGTTACCTACGTGGTACGATGAATCTCGCCTTATGCTACCAAGGTGGTAGTTTTCATTTAGTTGGATACAGCGATGCCGAGGGATCTGCTGATAAAGATGGACGAAAAAAGGCAAGGGTATATGTTTATCCTTGAAGGAGGCTCAATATCTTGGTGCAGTAAGAAATCAGATTGTTTCTCTTTGTCTACCATGAAATATGAATATATAGCATGCACGGCTGCAGTTCAAGAAGCAATATGGCTGAGAAATTATCTTCTCTGTCTTGATGTGACTAAGCATGCATATGAGACAACCGTGATCTACTGTGATAACACGGCTGCCATTCTTTTCTTCTCGACAAATATCATACCATGGGCTGTACAAAGAACTGACCATGATCTCTTGCTAGGGGAAGGTATGTATCGGGACAAGATGGTTGGTGAGGTGGGCACAAACACTTTTCATTCCAATCCCTATCGTTGTGGTTGGACCAGACTACATGCCAAGACCGTTTATTCCAACATTTTCTCACTAACAGCTCCTTCGACTTATTTTTCTATTCCATTGTTGCTTTCACAATCAATCACTAACCGCATTCTTGCAATTCATGTGCGGTTGGCATCTATTTTCTATTTTGCAAGAGTTGACTCGTCGGGCATGCTTGGCCTTCTTGTCGCCTTCCTTTGTTCCTCTTCCTTCTGCGCAGATACTTTTGACCCACTCCTTTCCTATACCGCGCCCTCTGCCTATTACGATCGATACCCGGAAAGCCTTGGGAGAAGAGGTAGTTCACAAACCTGTACTAAATAAGTCAAAATGTGCTAATCTCAAAGTGACAATTCAAGCAGTTTACCTCGGCTGTTATGGCATATCCCCGCCTAACAACCAACTGCCAAACAGTTGTTTCATGAAAAACGGAACATTATCATGGCAAAGCAACGTGAATTCTGAATAACCATCGTCGCATTAATCAGAATCTGCAAAAGCAAGCTCAAAGTGATGCCCTGGCACAACGAGCTGAACTTGGTCAAAAGGACTAGATCCATAACATAAAAAGGCATCGCTTATTTTTCTCCGTCAGGTCAAATATCACGAACATCACCTGCAAACATCAATCAAGAATTCATCTACACTAATCAACAATTCATCTATATGTTCGTTGATACTCTAACAGTATTGATACCACGAAGCTCACTGTCGAAACCAAGATCGAATGTTGTTGGCTGACTAGCAACGGGGGTTATCCAACTTCACTGCCTCATCTATTTCTGCGTATGAAATGCATATTGCAGAAAATAAAATATTCGTTGCAACCGGTGATTAATAAAATAACAATAATAATGATGCTGACCTGCAAATATAGAATCCAACTCATCTACAAATGAGTCTTTGATGGACCGAAAAGTCTCCTCTATGTGCGTAGTTTAAACCTAATCATCAATCTTCTCAATCGCAGATCAATCAATGATTGCACTATACTCGCCACTCAGCCTCTTCACAATATCTTGTTCCCATCGAGATCCGTAAAATCGACTCCAGTATCCTCAAATAGACCATCAGGTGTCAACTAAAAGCATATCGCATCAGAACTTCGTCCTGAAAACCATAGCTTATCTGCCAGATTTGGCAACGGTTTGGCAACAATATTACTGCCGCACAGCCAGCAAACGCACCATTTGAAATCCGATACATAACTCTCTTCGGTTTATAAGACGGTATTTCAACCAATGAACCAGGAGTCTCGGGCACATAACCACGGCTCTGTGGAGAAACACCCAAAGGTGGATCAAGACGATAGGGAGAACTATTGCGCGAAGCCTTCGGAACTGCAGGGGATTTATGGCTACAACTGGAGTCTTTAAGTGCCAACCAATTGGATCCGGTAACTCCGGAACCACTTCACTAGTCTCGGCAGGTTGTTCTTCCTCTAGGTCTCCATTCAAAAGGAATATTTCTTCGTGGGCTATAAGACATTAACAACTGGCTCTCGAGTATTCCTATCATAAAGTTTTTCTATTTCCATCATAAAGTTCGCGGGTATAAGTCAAAAGGTTAGCTCGCTTATTTGGCTAAACCATCCAAACAAGAAAAAGAAATACGGCACCGACATTTCCAATGGTAGTCAAGTTCACTGGAATAGGTTCTTTGAGCTATGATCCACTGTCGAATCAGCAGTAACGAAGTAAGTGAATTATTCATCGAGAACTTCCTATGGCATTCAGCCTTTTCCTTCAGCTTAGCGCCCTCACTGCTACTTCTCTCTATTAAGCTGCTCTCTGGGTCCGTCCATAAGCATGCATACTGGCGCTCTCTTATTGGCTAGGCCCCTATCTAATTTGCGGGTTATTATAACAATCTAAAAAGAAGATAATGTTTGGAGTTCAATAAGCTCTTTGCAAAAGAATAGTTCCTGCTAGTGAAGTACCTAAATAGTGCAATCTCTTGCATCGAGAATCATCCTACTGGAGAACCTTCTTGCTTTGTCTTTCCCTTATCTTGCTAGCTCTATACCAGTGCTTGAAATAGGCATTTCTTTCAAGTGAAAAAGGTTTTGGGTTTCAAAAGGCTGTAGCTCAAGTATGCATGGAATAGCACAGATAGCGGATAAAGAATAGTTTAGAGAAGGAAAGCCAGTAGAGTATGCCTTGGTTTAAGAGAAGAGGCATCTGGTATAAAAGGCAGAGCAAGGAGGTTTGTTGAACTGGTAAGCTGATAAGCGAGCGTCGGTATTGGCTTTTTGATAGATAGCAAGGAAAAGAAGTAAGTTGAAAAGGTCAGTCACCCCGGATATGCATTACTTTGGTAGTAAAGGAATATGCGTGAGAGGACTATTTCAAAGAAAGACCGGTCTATGGTAGTTCTTGGCAAGGACGTAGTACCGGTATTAGAGATAAGGAAAGTAGTTGGGAGTATGTATGCCGGCAAAAAAGTACCCACACCTTCTTAGCCTCCTTATAGAGGAAGATCTTTTTATGAAAAAAAGACATACATTCTTTTCTTTTAGGTAAATTTTTCTCAATCGATGATATTGTTTCTGGATAGTTGACCCAACCAATCAAAGCTCCCTTGACTAGCTTTCCAGCATGCGCTACTACTGCCTACCTAGCAGTCACCTCTTCCTCCTCTATTCCATTTCTAGTGCAATATCTGACTTCAGGTCTCAAATCCCGCTACTCGAAAGCCCGGTCCGTAATCCCTTCCTTCGCCCCGTCTTAGCATCCCCTCGTGCGCGCTTCCATATAAATTCCCATTTCATCTACCAGTTTTTCCGAGCAGATTCGATCACAGTCCCATAAGCAGTAGGGACCACGAGTGAGCCTATTTCGTGATCGGCTAGTAGCTCCTCATTTCTTCTTCTTTGCGACTAAAGGTCTACTGGGTGCAATAGATCCAATTGATGGCGGCACATCCCCTGAATTCACCCAGCCCTTCTCACTTCTGGTTCATCAAGATAGGCTGGATAGTGGCACATCTCCATTTCTTCCATTCGCTGTCCAGAAAACTACAGCTTTCAAGCCTACGTGCGCAGGAGCGCACTTCCGTTTTCTACGCCGGGTCGATGTACAAAAAGAACCAAATATCATAGATTGTTCATGTCGTGAAAAATAACTTGTCAACGTGATAGATAGACTTCGTCTTACAGAAAAGATAAGAAAAGCGAAGCGGGAAGGGTCACAAAGAGCTTATTTTGGGCTCTGTTCCCGAGGCATACTCTTATAGATAGAGAGGTGTCAGGCTAGCTTTCAAACAATGTCTGCAGAAAACATCTATCTAAATTCTCACACGTCCCCATTTTATTGGTCTTTTTTATTGCACCAGGCTTGCTTTGCTTACCTAGGAAACAAGTCCAAAATAGGATATGCTTTTGGCCTGCGTAAGGCACTTTCAAAAGCTTGATCCCACTCCCGGCTAAATAACCTTCTTTCTTTACTCTCGTTCACGTTTACGGTACAGTCATTCTTTCTATATAGCAACTGCTTTACAACCTACTATGCCTAGAGCCTCATTTGAGTGTATGAAGCAGATTGGAAGGATGGGAGAGAACAATGAATGGTACTAGGCTTTCTACCAACGGTGAACCATAAATAGCTGAGATCGAGCCAGGTTAAACAGATCAAGGGAGATCAGAGCGATAATTTCTGGTGGGTGAAAGGGTCTATCTAAAACTGCAACCTCATAGACAAATCACAGTGTCAGGAAAAAGGCAGCACAAACTGAGCCGTACTACGGTATGGCCATTTGAAATTGTAGAAAAGATTGGAACTTTGGCCTATAGATGGAAATTGCCAGTGGGATCAATGGTACATCCGGTTTTCCACGTGTCTCAATTAAAGAAGAAAGAAGGGCGCTAAGCTGTGGTGATCACTCAAGAATTACCTCTTACGGGACCAGAAGGCGAGTTTCAAGCTGAGCCAGTGGCAATTTTGGAAAGGAAGATGAAAAAAAAAAAGGGAGATGCATATACAGTTTTCATTAAGGTGAGTTGGGCACACTTACCGGAATCTGAAGCAACCTGGGAGGATTATTATGAGATGGAGAAGCGTTACCCAGAGTTCATGGCTCACCAAACGCCTTGAGGTCAAGTCGTTTCTTGAAGGGGAAGGGAGTGTCTAGATCTGAAAATCGAATTAGGTTCATTCGGATTTTGTTTCTATTTGGAGTAGGGAAGAAGGTTCTGACTGGCTGGGACCCATAGTCAGGATTAAAGGAGTTGGGGACGAGTTAATTACTAGTTGGGCCTACTCTTCTTTTTATTTCTTTTCAGGGAGCGATCTCGGCATTTCTCGGTGATGGTTTGCTATCTTTGTGATGTTACTCGCCGCTGCATTCAGCTTCTACACTCGGAAGGAAAGAAAACTTCTTTCTTATCTATTGCCCGCCCAGACCAACTCATGCTTAGAGGAATGAAAGAAGAGAAGTGCATACTAATGGCTGACATGAGTAATAAAGAGGAAGAAGAAGGAGAACTACACTTGATGATTCCAACCGACATACCCACACACAAACAGACTAAGACTGTTATGCCTCATTCTGTTGAGAAGGTGCTATCTATATACCAAGTAGTCTTTGAGGAACCTAAAGCACTACCTCCTAAAAGAGCAATTGACCATGCCATACCCGGCTGGAACCAAACCCAAACATTTGATACCTTCCCTACTTTGTATTCCACTGAAAAGGCAGGCTTTCTAATAAAAAAATCTTCATCCTTCCTATTAGTAATTTTGGGTCTGAGCGTTGGATTTGACTCTTCGCATTCGCTCTGAACCATTGGAAAGCGAGCGAAGCGACGATATGCATGGATATTCTCTTTCAAGTCATCCCTACGACTACTAATTTAATGAGGACAAAATCAAACTAGTACTCCTTCAATTGATGATAACCGGACCGCAAATATATAAAGGAGTCAACCTCACTCCCTTGAAGCTGATCAAAAAGATTATCAATACGAGGAAGTGGATACCTATTCTTCACGGTTACCTGGAACAGCTTACGAGTTGAAATGCAAAGGCGCCCGTCCTTCTTTTTCACAAACAATACGGGCGTGGAGATCAACTCGGTCGAATTCACCCAGAAGTTCTTGTAACTGCTTCTTAAACTCTTCCATTTCTGTTGTCGCCATCCAATATGGTTGCTTAGAGATTGGAGCCGGTAGCAAATCTATGGTGAACACTCTTTGCCTATCTGGTGGAAGTCCTGGTAATTCGTCTGGGAACTCACATACCTGTGGTATGGTATGTCTTTAAGGCCCAGAACACTCGAGTAGCTCTCCGAAATGAAAGCCATGTACCCGGTGCAACCAAAAGTGGAGTGGCATGAATGGCCGAAATTCGAGCGGGATATTCATCACACACCCCAACCAACACAAACGATGGTTTACAGGGTGTTGAGTCACTATCTTCCTAAAACAATCCACACGAGCATGGTATGCAGACAACCAATCCATACCAGCATAAAAATATAGAAAGTATAAAACTATTAGATCCACCTTCATTTCCTGATCTGCTCTCGTAATAACACAGTCCTTTAATACTAGCTTTGTAAGCAAGGAATCTCCCATTGGAGTAGCTACTAAAAGACTTACATGGAGCGGCGAACCCTATTGTTCTTCGGTACAAATAACGGGGATACAAAAGAGTGAGTGGAACCAGGGTCTACAAGTATGCTAGCAGATGTACCACAAATTCGAATAGTGCAATGAATGACCGAACCTGTGGCTTGTGCATCTTGTTGGTTTAATGCAAAAACACGTCCTTGAGCTGGCTTCTTCTGCTGATCCAACTCCTTTGAAGCAAGGGCTAAAAACTTGTGAGTTATCTTAGAAAGAAAATCTAGCGTGGCTGACTGAATAAGCAAACTGATTGCCCGATTGATTGTTTACCCCGGTCACTGAAGAATAGAGAGCTGACTGAGCTGCCCCATTTGCTTTCGCATATTGACTAAACATTTCCAACTAGTAGGCCTCTTTCTTTGTGCGTAGAAGACATAGTTCTTATTTATCTAGAGCACAGCCGGGCGGAAGACTTGAAAGGAAGACGCGATCTCCTTCCTTTTTTTTTCAAATCTCTCCCCTCCGCATAACACTTCTGTCTACTCTGCGTGGTTAGCAAGCGTTTCCGAATCATCTCTACCTTCTCATCAGCCTCCTGGACAAGATCCGGACCGAGTAACTTCTTCTCTCCGACGGGTGATCTACACTTCCGCCCGTACGTAGTATAGTGCCTGTACGGAGCCACCTCAATGGTGGAATGGTAGCAGCTATTGTTGTATGCGAACTCGACTAAGTGTAGATGCGACTCCCAACTCACTCAATAAGAAAAAAAGACGTTGATCCACTTCAGATTCTTTTTTATGAAAAAACAAGAAATGATGGAACCTACTTCCACCCTCCTGTGGATGCGGCATTAGCGGTCAACGAACTTTCCCTCTTCTAAGGAGGAATCGGCTCAGGCTAGATGGGCATTCAATAACAGATTAAAAGGTCTGTTATTTCAGTAGGGTTATGAAAGCTGTTTTGTACACATCTTCCTCACTCATCCTGATCTGATGGTACCCAGATCTGAGGTCTATCTTAGAGAAGTACCTTGCCCCATGTAATTCATCCAAAAGATCATCAATGATTGGTATAGGGTACTTGTTTTTCACTGTACTGGTATTCAACTTCCTATAGTCAATGCAAAGCCTCCAACGCGGAGCGCCTTCTTCTTCACTAACAGCGCTGGGCAAATGGGCTGGTGGAAGGTTGAATGAATGATTTCTGCTGTCCATGATTTTCTCAATGGAAAGTTTCTGAAAATAAGAATATCCATAGGGCCTTTGATTGACAGGTTTAGTGCCTGGTAGTAAGGGTATTTTGTGGTCTATTGTCCTCCTAGGAGGTCACTCTGTAGGCTCAGCAAACAATTCACTGAAGCCATTCAAGACCGGTTGCAGGGCAGACAGACCATTGACTTGACATGACCGTAATACATACAGAATAAGAAGGATAAGCTATAAGATAGAGATCCGGATTGTTGTGCTCCGGAATAAAGAAGAATACCATCTTGTCTAATCAAATACGAATACCATCTTATTGATTTAGTCAGCTTGCATCAACACATAAGATGTGATATGAGTAGTGGGAAATAAACTCTTCTTTGATCACTTGAAACATAGTAGAAAGCATCCAAAACAGAATGAAATGCTGTTCAAAAGAAGAAGCTACCTGGCCCAACCACTACACCATTTTTCCTAATGTGTGACTACCCATATCAGTTACAACATCTTCAGTTTCCAAGTTTTCAGTGCCTTTTTCTTATAGTATACAAAATAGGATTCTGGATTGCTCTTCATTTCGTTCAATTTATCCCCAACGTATATATATTAACCCGCCTTGTTTACCTATTTCTTCTACAATTCACATGACTCATTGAAACCAACTTTCTCCTTCCTACATTTTATCTCTACAGCAGTTATCCTGTATAATGATTTCTTTTTGGTCGCTACTCTCCTAACCGACGAGTCGGAGAGGATACGAATGTCCATTCACCCTACCACCCATCTTCCTTCTAGCTTCCTTGATCAACGACGAGTAAAGATCCCGGAAAAGATCAAAGGGAGTACAATACACTTTATATTCACGTCTTGAATAATGAGGGGGGTAAAGAAGAAAGTCCGATTTCTCTCTCCTTTGCGGATATGCCCTTATTCAGCTCTTGAAAGAAAGAGAGATAGAAAGAGAGAATGATCAAACTCAACTAGACGGCAGTTCCTCTTGTTCAAACCTCTCTTGCCGAGTCTTCTCCTCATAGCGAGTTTCGCTCTCGCTTCGCGTGTCCTATACTGACTGTTCAAAAAAAAAGAATTGATTGTGAAAGACAAGTGTTTCATTCCCCTCCCTAATCGTTGAAATTCGAACTGTCCGCTAGCTCCTCCTTTGTTTGGATTATAGCCCGGGGATTTACTAGAAAAAGTAAATCTTTCCAGTTTCAAATGCTACTATTTCTTCGTGGGCAGAAAGTCCCAAATCTCCTTACTCTTTTCTCCCGTTGTCCTACTTTCACTTCTACGGACCTTCTATCCATAACGAGTTCCAGGATTGGTGAATCGATGTGGGAATAGATAAAACGATTTTTGAGTACACAGTATAACCGTGTAGCTCATCCAGAAGATCATCAATGACCGGTATCGGGTATTTCTTTTTTACGGTTTGCGCATTGAGTTGCCTATAATCCATAGGCGCCACGAACCTTCTTTCTTCTTTACAAGAAGAGCCGGTGAGGCATGAACTAGGTTGTAGAGTACCATTCTAGAGTAACTCCTTTATTATGGCTTCAATTTCATCCGGTGGTGTGAATACCTATAAGGCCTTTGATTCACTGGTTGACTATCGTGAGGTGAATCCGATGGTCACATGGTCTTTTAGGAGGGAGGGTAGTGGGTTCTAAGAACACATCAGAGAAAGAGGACCAAACCTGCTTGAGTCCTCTTCTACATCTTGAGTACTTCCCACTCCAATGGATCTCGTTTTTAGAATAGCTTTGATCCGGCCATGTAGAGCACTCATAGAGGTCCGGCTTCACGTCAGTAATCTACCACACCCATGCTGGAATTCAGTAGAGTCCCACGAGTCAATCGACAAAAGCGAGAAACGAGGTTGTTCGACAAGGCTACGGTCTAACTTTTTCTTCCTAGCGGAGTTCAATACGAAAATAAAGGCGCTCCGCGTTGGGAATGGCGTACGTAGTACGGGTGGTATTTCTGGTATAACTGATCAGGGTTGTTCTGAAAGCAAGTCAATTGGTGCTTTGGAAAGTGAGTGCCAGAGGCTAGTCACTGGCTAGGAACTGGGCTGCACTAAGCCCGGCACTTTTTGGGCTTCTTCATGAATCTAGTTTTCAGGTAAGGTCAGATCATCTTATTGAATAGATATCTGAAAGAAAGCAAAGGAATGAATCGTTTTTCCAATTACCTTCTCTCGAAAACCATAGATCTTCTGGTTACCATTGACTATCCGGCACTTTCGTCTGTAGAGCGAAGCAAGAAATTGCATGGAAGGGCTTGCCCTGCTAATATCAGCCTTGTTTGGAACGGAACAATAGATGCAATCCATTTCAGTGTATGTAACTGAGTTCACCATTGCAGTGGAGACGTCAGGCAATTGAGCGTTCCCTAGAGTTTGGTTCAAAGGCTAAGGACTCCCCGCCGCCTTCATAAGGGCACTAAGGCGGAGCACGGAAAATCAAATTGGGCACCCATGTTTTACCAGTCCCGGATCTCAGGGCCGTTTTGCCAACCGCCGACATGAACGAAATCGAATTTCATTGCGGGAAATTAGGATTTCATGAGGGAGGAAAAGGCGAGGCGGAGGGTGGAGAGTCGTACAATGCATTGGTGGGATGAAGGTGCTAGCTTGGCTGAGATAGGAAGTTTCGATGTGTATGTAGATTTGGTTCTAGTGCCCCCACCCTTTTCGAGATCTGTCAGGATTAGCAAGATGTTCTGGTGTAAACTATAGAGAAATGGAATGAATGAAATGTATCTAAGAAGAAAGGAAGCCATGCTCCATCCTGTTTATAAAAAGAACATCACCTCCCTTTTTGGTTAGATACCGCTCCGTTAGGTACTAATGCTTCTACCTATCACCCTCCGGGTGAGTTTGAGAGCTGTGTTTTTTCCAACGTTAATAGCATTCCGCGAGAAAAGTCATCTACTGATGTTGTCAGCGGAGTCCCTCGTCCATCCATGTATGAATAGCGGTATCCCCCATTTTGGACAGTGATGAGGTAGTCGACGCAATTTGCATGTGTATTTGCGTTCGGCTTTGCTACTTTCCTTCTAGACTATAAAAGAATGTCCGCGGAAGGGAATAGTCTACGTGGCCCGGGGTAGTCTTTCAATTCCTTTATCGGGTGGGAGAGTTTAGAACCAGTTAAGCCAATAGCTGCTGCTTTAGTCACACTAGCTACATCAGTTGATCATGGATTTAGCATACCACCTCAGAATAGTCTACGTGGCCCCTTGTTTTTACTACAATTTGATTTGATATAGTGAATCCAGTAATGCAGACAGCCCTTTTTAAAGCGCTAGGCCGGGCTTGCCCCTGACTCTCAAAAAGAGCTGGAGGTTTTGCCTCAACTCATTCCATGAATGTTGTTTCATTCCCCACGCGGCTGAATCCAACTCAGTCTTTATCCTGCCTTGGAGTTCTCTCTCATAACTGAAGCCAGGAGGTATTCGATTTATAGGATTTCGAGCTAGCTGCCCTTTTCTTGCTCCTTGCCATTAGCGCAGCCCTTTTCTTTTTCTTAGCTAGCGTAGTTTTTCACCTTAAAAAGAAGGCGCCAGCGCTTTTGTAGTGACCCCTCCGGGGTCCCGGGTTGCTTTGGCGCGCCCCACCCCGTCAGTCCTGTGTTGTACTTGACTTGACTCTCCCCCGCTTGCTGCTTGCTGATCGCTGTGTTCAAAAATGACACGAAGCTGGATATGAGTAGATGTTGTTGGTCGAAAACGTCTTTCATTCACAATGAAACAGAATGGTCTCGCTCGATGCGTCATTTTATGATGTGTATTTTCATATTAAGAGTTCTTAAAAGTTATCAACTCAAAGCCCAACCGTCAAAAGGATGCTACAATGTTCGAAATTATCAACTTAACATGCCCCCTTACTTCCTTCGTGACCTCCCACTACTGCATCTACCGAAATGATTAGGCAGATATCCTTTTTTATAGCATTAAACCTGCTCATGATCCTTAGGCTATAGAGCATGGAGCAGACAGAGAGATGAAAGGACCACCTTCTCCTGCTTGCTTGATCGGAATCTATTCACATTTAGAATAGCTGAAGTGCTACTTAACTTCACTTAGTAGTTGAAACTCGGAGAGACAGAGAGAGTCCTCTCTCATACTTGCCAATTCCAAGGCTGATCAGCAAGGGAATTGGCAGGAACCAACCTTAGTTGCCCCTCGGTAGAGTGAGTCTACTTAGCGAACTGGCAGGACGCGGAGATCGATTGATCAATATGCATATCGAGAGTTGATGGTTGACCGCCGCCCCCCTTGTCCTGTCCTGGAGGCTCCCCGGCCGGGGAGGCAAAGGGGATTGCTATCGTCACCCTTTCTCCCGGTGTATGTGAAAGAGAAAAAGTGACGAACTTTTTTGATTTTCGGTCTGCGGTTGGTTGGTCCAAAGAACGAGAGTCAGCTTCCTTAAGTCCGTTCGTCCTCAATAGCTCAGTTCGGTAGAGCGATCGGCTGTTAACTGATTGGTCGTAGGTTCAAATCCTACTTGGGGAGATTTGATTCATTCAGAATTCGAATTGATAGTTATAGCTTTTCTGACCTTCTCCTTTTTCTTTTTCTAAAGACGCAGCAGAATCGTCAAACGGGACATCAAAAGTGGGAAGTTGATTGTAGGATTTCTATTCCTCACTCTCGTATAGGTGAACTTGGTTCGTTCAATGAAAAGGGATAAGAAGGATCCACTGGGAATGAATGGGAAGACTGGGGTAGTATCTTCATTAGCCGGAAGGAATTAGTCTCCACTAGCGTAATTCGAAGAACGAACAAGAAAAGGCGTCACTGTTTAAGTAGGAGGATGGATGGATGTGGTCCAATGGCTAAAGCTCTGCCAGCTTCTTGTAGACTGGCAGTCTCCGAGAGGAACCTTCACCCCCCCCGGGTTAGGCCGGGTGGGATGGTATACTTTTTTTTTCGCCACAAGTAGGAACTCTGTCCTTGGTAAGACACAAGGGGGGAAGGAAGATCTTCACTCATTCATAAAGTGCCTGCGGTGAGACGCGACCCACAACAAACGAAGGGGGTGGAGGGAGACCGAAGAAGGAACAATTGTCTTGAATGCTACGCTGGGATCAGCAGCTTCCAGTGAAGACAAAATGAGTCGGGCAGGAAGAGGAAGATCGGGCGGGGAAAACGGGGTTCGAACCCGCGACTTCTGGCGTGACAGACCAGCACTCTAACCAACTGAGCTATTTCCCCCTTTCGTAACTACTGTCGATTCAACAGTCACCTACCGGTTACCTTTGTAACTATACCAAAGTAGCTGTACAACAGAATGCCCTTCGCCTTTAGTACTTTTCTTTTTCTTTTGACGACAGTAGAAAGAAATGGCTCTGCTCGCTTAGACTCGGGGCTCCGCGCTCTATCAGCTATCAGTTAGTTGGCGCTACGCGCGACTTCAGTTGACAAAAGCGAACAAGATAGCGCTAGCGCCCGCGGAGAACTTTTGTTTGTTCGCCTTCTAAAAGGCCTACTGACCTGCCGAGCCGGTTCAAAAAAAAAGAATAAGACGTAGTGAAAAAGTACCAAAACAACTGAAGCCTACATCCCACTACGTCTGGGTTCCCCCTTCCTATGAACCTTGAGTCAATAGGTAGGGTCAACTATACCAAAGTGGAAGGGCCACTATCTAAGCTATTAGTGGGCTGGTTTGAACTATTGATTTACTGAATCGAGTGAAGCTGTGTTGCGTAACATATAGGTCGCCAAGGCCTAGAAGTACAAGTGGTCGCCCTAACGGTCACTCTCAAACTCACTACTTGAGTGACGAAAGTCACTTAGCTTCTTTAATAGGGCTTGCCAAAGAACCCCTCCGGGGCCCCGGGAAGAGGAAGAAGGAGATAGAGCAAAGGTCTCCTCTTTCTGTCCGCTCTTCCCGGCATGTAGAGATCCGATTGGGCTTATAGTTTAATTGGTTGAAACGTACCGCTCATAACGGTGATATTGTAGGTTCGAGCCCTACTAAGCCCATCTGACCTGCTTAATCAATGACTCCGGTAGTCACCTGAACCACTCTCTCGGATAGCCCACAGCCTCTCTTCTGGATGCGAAAGAAGATTCGATCAACGTACAAGGTTTGCCTTCTTGTGAGAAGGAGGGTTCTTAATTGTGTTCTCAGTGCAAAGGGAGTCTTTGAGAAGGTTCAGTGAGTCTGAAGAGAGAGAAGATCAGTAGAGCAGTCCGGCAGCTGTTCGGGGGTCAGCTTTGGGATTTGCCTGATCGACCCCTACCAGTGTATTAATCTACAAAAATGAAGATTGACATTCGTCAATTTACCGGATCTATCCTCTTCTACTAACTTTACAAAATGGAAGGGAAAATGTGAAGACCAAAGATGTAAACTACTAAGCATAGTCAATTGCAAATCGGCCGGTTGGTTTGCTTCTCTCCAAGTATGGGAGATTTTCCAATCTTCGAAAGACGCTCGTACTTTCTTGATCTTATGAAGAAGGGGCTTTCCTTAGCTGCGGACTTTGGGATCTTGAGAGTAGACCATGTCTTACGTTAGGGAATCCGAATCAATCCAAATCCTCTGACACTCCTTTTCAGCTGCTATTTGAATACATGTTCAGATGCAAAAGAGCTCGACTTCGAGTATGGTCTTGTTCTTAACTGCTTGAGAGAACGCATATATCCCCCCCTTTGTCTTGCTAAACCTCCACAAGCCTTCCCATGCTCGCTAATTGCACCGTCCGTCTTCATCTTAATCCATTCGTTTCCCGGTGGTCAACACACAATAGAATATGTTTGTTTTTGATCGGATTGAGACAAAAGTACCATTTGGCTAGGATGTTCGCCGATTCTTCCTCTTCTTTCTCTCATAAAACTGGAGATACTAGCTTCTAATCTGCATATTTTAGCAAATCCTTTTCCATTTGGATTTTGGAAAACATTAACTTACCTCTAGAATTCCACTATATATAACGTTGACGTTCCGCCAAAATGTGCCAGAGCGAGTGAAAGGCAAGCCTACCCACGGTGTTAACTTGCCATCCCCAACAAATCTGCTAGCAGCCCATTCGAGTTCCGCTTGGAAACAAGAAGCTCTTCTTTATTTTCGTTTTTTTTGCCTTTTCCAGAGCCAAGCCTATTATAAGAGTTCAACTGCCATATTCGGATGGAGTCCAAATGCTTGCATCTTGGGCTGAAGAATGACCCAATTCCTTAGCTTCCATGCATTAATCATATCCGGGGATGTGGGAATAGGGAGATGCCATCCATCTACACGACACGATAGCTTAAGCAAAGAATAGAGAGAGCTAAGCTAGAATACAAACTCAAAATATATTCCACTAGCGTAGGCCTACCATAGACTAGTCTAAAAAAACCTTTTCTTTGTCTGTCAGCGGGAGAGAAAGCAAGCTTACGGTGCTTTGGATGTTAATGTTTTTGTAGGATACTAAGCACCTATATATATATATATACATTGTTTTATACTCCTCTGTACAAGCGTATAAGAGCTATTATGCTCGATAAAAGGAAGTTTATGAATAAGTAAGTCTTTCTTTTTTGAATAGCCGGCGGGAGAACTTACTTTTCCGGCTATCGTATGAACAATGCCGTCCGCTTTTCTTTTTTTAGTTTCCATGGATCTCTCCGACGAAGTAGCGGAAGCATGAAATGCTATTCACGAATGAGCATTGCTATCTGATTCCTACAAAAGAGATAGGGGAAGCTAACTTTTGTCAAATGGGGCTAGAAAGCCGTCTTAAATCAACCGGTGAATCCTGAATCAAAGTGAGGAGAACAGGATATGTTATGAGAAGAGTGACGTGGGAATAGATTGCATTTCAAAAAGAATCTATACACTCAATAAGCCAGAACGGGAAGATTCAACTGCAAAAAGAACTGGTACGGTGTGAGAAGAGGCCTATTCTCAATAATGAACAAGATGATGCTGCTCTAGTTGCTGGAGGCAGAGGACGTGGACGCGGCAGGAATAGATCCAGCAGGGGGAGGACGCGAATAAAAAAGGCTATGAGGATCATAAAAATTGAGGTGGAGGGAGATTGTATAACTAAGGATCGAGTAGAGGAAGACGTCAGTCTTTCAGTTGTAGATGATCATTACCGAAAAAGATGTACATTCGAATGAAAAAAGAGGGCCTGTCCGAGAGGAAATAAAGAATATTCATTTGCGGATTCTTCCGAACAAGCAACGGATTGAGCAACTAGCGCGAAAGCCGTTGCGCTTGCGCATACGTTTTCTTGCTCGGGAACGAGGGGACTCACAAAATTGTCAAAAGCCATCTTTATCTTTCTCTTTAACTAACTAAGTATTCTGAAAAATATGTCTATGAGGTATTTTGACTTAATGGGAAGTAGGCATCTCATTCATAGGCAAGAGCAGGCCGGCCTGAAGGCATGAACTGAAGGCAGGCAAGAAGGCATTAAATGGCTTTGAAGGATGCGGTGTAGCCTGTGCGGAGTACAGTATCTTTCTTTCTAAAAAAATATATGGAATCCTATCCTATTTTGAAAGTCATTTTAGCATTAGAAATTATTTTCTTTCGCAAGAGCACTCAAACATAGATTGAAGATCTTCAGTTCTTCGGTCGGCAGCCGCAGTCAGTAATAGCAAGCAGCAGGCTGTCCCATACTACTTTTCCTTTGAATGTTCATTCTGGAATTGAATGTCACAAACAAGACTCATACTTCAGACTTTGAACTGCTTGAATCAGGAGCTGTAATCCGCAGCTTTAGAGATAGGGGCGGCAGTCACAGCATTGGCAGCAGTGAGCAGAGGTCAAGAAGAAGAAGCGGTAAGAGCAGTTAGAGAGCAAGCAGCGGCTCATCAAACCTTTCTGTTTCGGTTACAGCTCAAGCGGTTTGTTTTCCAGTAAGGTACTCAAGCAAGCTTTCCTCCTGAAGACAGAGTTTCGGGTGAGCTAGCAAAGAAAGTCAGCAGTTAACCGGAAATTTAGGTCAAATTATCATTTCGTAAGTTTTAGTAAGGCCAGTTATGGGAAGCAGGCCATGGAGAAAGAGAGGAATCAATCGTCCAACGCTATGTTAACAAATACGTGAAAGGTTTTATTATTCCATACACTTGAACGCGTTCCTTATCAATAGGTTTCGGAGAGACGAGCAATGATTGCTTGACGATCTTCACTGCATGAGACTAGACTTGACTCAAGCTTCATACGAAAGCATTTACTGAACTAAAGCCGTTGAGCCAAGTCAAGCGAAAGACTTATTCGAAGAAAGCTTTAAGAGAGTTTGTTGTCCCATGCCTTTCTGATGGTGAACCTCCTACTGCTTCTTCCAATTCTGAAACAGGGATTGGCCTGTTGACTTTGCCCTTCCTTTAGACAAAGAGCCCCCAGTTTAGCCAAAAGACCTCTGCGTGTTGTCATTCAACTCCACACAAGCCTGTCGTTGGGCTACTTGCGTCTTCGGCAGATACAAAGGAGAAGTGACGGTCGGTGAAATAGCCCTCCAACTCGTAGCTCTTCTTGCTTAACGTGAAAACTCTCCTTTCCGATGAAAACGAGAAAGAAAGATGTCAACTACTAAATGTGCTGCTTTGTGAATTTGATACTAGGTAGTTCTCCCCCCCTCGGCAGGCAAGTAGCCTTTGCGACTTACATCTCTGCTACAGGAGGGTATGAACCCCCGGATCTAGGCGAGGTGATGGCGGGGAACTCCAACAGGTTTTGGTTTCCTCCTCACTGATTGATGGAGCCCAAGACTGCTTGACGACTTTCGGTGTGGGGTCAGCTTGAGCCGAGGTCGTCTCGTAACAGGAACAGGAAGAATAGCAAACAAGCACACAAGCAGGAATAGGAATATTGGCTGTCACTATCCTCTGGTTAGCAATCAACTACGGAGCTGGCAACTCACAAGCCAGCAAGTCAACCTCTGTCAGATCTTCGGCCCAGTTTATGAACGAAACTTACTGGGGAGAGCATGCCCTGTCTCAGGCAGTATATCAGTCGTTAACGATCTTACCGGGACACATCCAATTGAAACTAGAATCCCAACCTCTTTGGAAGAAGCTCCAAATAGACTTTATTTCAGAGCGGGGAATCTTCCTACAAACTAAAATGTGTTAAATAAAGGCTATACCTACCTCTGCCTAGAAAAACTGGAGTTTCAGACACCCTCGTGGGAGACATTGGATGTTGTCAACCGGCCTTAAAATGCTCATAAACAGCTCTTCCCCCTTTGACTTAGTTTTCGCTCTCCTCTGTTTCTAGTAGACTAAGCCTGATCCTACTTTGCGAGTCCAACAGGTCTAGTATTCTTTTCTTTTTCGTCTGAGGGAACGTGGTAGCCCTGATCTAGCTAAGACTTTAGATTCCATTCTATTTCATTCTGATCTCGTTATGAGGAAATAGGTGAGGCGAGGCTAAGACAAGATATGGGACTTCCCGCGCTAAGTTGTTCCAATCTCTGTACTTATTAAGTAACCGAACTCGAAAGTGCTGCTATGAGCTAGATTTGTGCGTACAAGGGTAAAGAAGCGAGCAAGGCTACCTTTCCGCTGGAAATCCTATACCTGAGTGCTATTTGATCAGAGTGAGTTGTAATTGAGCTTGATTTACTTGCTCTTCTATTTTCATTTTTTGTTAAGTATGTGGGTGACTCATCGTCGTGAGATCGGTTGGTCGAGGGCTCTTTCTTTTCAAGTAGTCTCAGTCGGCGAACTCGGCTCCACAGAAGAAGTCAGTAGTGAATCAAAGAACTCATGCATGTAATCAGTGACTAGGGATCGATCAATCGGATGCAACCGAGCCATACAAAAAGAATTGGAAAAGGGATGACGCAAGAGCAGCAGAAGGTGACTTAGCAACATCAGTCATTTCCTATAGAAAGGAAGGAAAGGATCTCTCTTCTGTCTAGACGAAAGATCTCATTTTTGCTACCGCTCTCCCTCTTATGAGTCTCTGTCAGCCGTTGTTTAGTAGCTTTCAACGCGAGTTCAGTCATTCTCTTATATACTGAAAAGTACGAACTGACTTAAAGCACGAACATGAAGGAAAGGCTGAATTCGAAACATCTTGAATCGGATTCTCTCTTCTCAGAGAGCTTGAGAGTGAAATGAGTGGGCCGGCCAAAGAAGACCACTATGGAAGTGAAAGGGGAGGGCAAGAGCGGTTCGAAGGTCAATGAAATGGGGGAAGTTCCCTTGTCAAATAGGGACCGACCCATGTTCAATCACTGAAGTGTGGTTGAGTGAGATGATCCGCAACCAACAAATGATTTGTCATTGTCTCTAAATCACTGAATGAATTCGTTTTTTATTTATATATGAGAACTAGAGAGTTCACTAGCGCAGTCAAAGGAGTTGAATTTCTCGTGAACTTCTGCCGGTTGAATCAAATGTGTTTGTTCAGCTTATAGTACGCCTTCCTTCTTCTTTACTGAACCTATGGACTTCTTCCACTTAGCAGCTTCCGCACGATCCTCGGGAATGGTTGATCTTGGAATCGAGTCACGCCCGCTCCTGAAAAGGGGTCTGGAAAGGAAGAGAGCATTACGAATTGCCGATTTTTTTAGTTAGGTTTGAGTTAGGAGTTCTAGTTTTTCCCCGGAAGTGGCAGCAGTTTATTAAGTAGAGTCGGTTGCTGTTCTTGCTAGTGGCCAAGCCAGGAAAGCAAGGGGGAAGCTAATACACGGTGAACTGCTTTAGGAACTCATACCATACTAGTCAAAGGCTTAGCTTAATAGCCGAATTAGCCGAGACTACCCTGAAAAGTAAGCAAGGAGAAGAATGAATTACGTAGGATACTATACTGGCTACTTGAAGTCGGTCGTGAAAGATTGAAGCTTGCTTTGAAGGAAGAAAAGAGGGTGCTAGATTCTATGCCCTAGAAGAATAGAATATATGCAAAGAATAAGAATCTTTGCATTTTTGAATTGATAAGCGCAATAGCCATAGCCGTAGGGTCAATCCCCAGACCATAACCATAAATGGCGATGAGAGAAAAGCTATTTCTTTCTGCTAGCCTACTTCCCAAGGGTGGGAAGAATCCTGTTCACGACAACGACTCCGCTCTTTGTTGAGTGGGTAATTTCCTTTTCTTTAAAAGAATAGATTCTAGATTACTGGTCTTAGCGGAAGAGGAGCTCTTAGCGATCCCCCGCTTTTTTTTTTACTTCTTTCTCTCTTTCCTTGGAAAGAACAGTAGTTTATTAAGGCCTAGCTTTTGCTTTTATAGAATCGACTTTGAAAGTGGAAAATAGGTCTCTTCTTCAATGAAGGCAGAACTATTCACTAAGCCAACAGGTTAGCGAAGGAACTTTTTCCGGTCTTGCTGCTTTAAAGCGAACGAGTCTTCCTTATTCCTATGGTCATTAGAATAACCTATTCATCCTCTTGGCCACTCTGAACTCATAGGTAGCTGTGGTTCGGTTTACCTTCTTTCGCTTTGCCTTGGGTTCGGTGGTAGTAATAGTCCTTCTTTAGCTCGCTTCTTTGAAGAGGAATTGCCCTCCTGCCGCTCTTGGTGGTTGAGTTAGAGTCGGGGCAGGAGGATTCCACTTTCGCTTTCACGTCTGTCTTTACTTTAAGCTCTTATTCAAACGAGAATTGCTATAGTTGAGCCGAAACAGTCATTGCGAGGAAGACGGGAATTAGCAGTCGTTAGGCCTATTCAAGCCAGAACCCTAAAACTGTAAGCAGTAAGAAGGCCTAGAAAAAAATGACCTTTCCTTCCTAGCTTGAGAGCAATACTACCTGTAATAACTCAATGAACTTATCCTACTTAGGGAACAGGCTGGCATAAAGGCATTCCACCATGGGACCGAAAGAAGATTATGAAGATTTTCATTCATATCCCGATTTTCACGGGGATTCGACCTACTCTTAAGAGAATAGAATCATCCTTTTTTGGAGTCAAAGAAAGCAAAGCTTATGAATGAATTGTGTGCTCTGAGGAACCTATTTCCCGAACCATTTGCATCATTTACAGATTCTCTCTCGATCGAGGACCCTCTTTCCTAAAGGCCCAAAGTGCATCATTCAGTCTGGATCAACGTACTGCATTCCATTCCAAGTGAGACATCGCAATATAATAGATAGAAAAAAATGGGTAGTTCTATTCATTTAAGGTCTAAATTGATTAGAAAGAAGGGTACAGAAGCCAAGGACAGATGGCTAGTCTGAAGACATTGACCATCTGGAGCGAAGGACAGTTGGCGAAGTTAGTGAGAGAAAGCTTGAAAGATAGGATTTCATCGTGTGGATTAGTTGAAAAACGTAGAATAGAGATTTAAGAAGTCAAGTCCTTTGAGAGCAACTCATGTTCAGCCTTGTCGGAATAAGCGCAGCTAGCCCTCTTTCTATTGGAGGAAAAAACGCTATCTTCTTCTATTTTGAGTTTCTCACTGCTAGCAATCGTTAGATCATCTTCCTATTTGTCTTGGGTTCACCCTTTAAAGTCTTACGCATATCTAATTAGAATGATAGAAAAGGATTATCTGGCAAGTTGACTTGAACAATGTAGGCGTCTGATGTGGGATGTTTAACGAAGCGTTGCCATACAAAGTCAGTCTCTAAGCGTGGATTGAATGTTACCCAGATTGAAGAACCCTTTTTTCTCACAGTCGGTATGAATCTCTCCCAACTTTCTTCACTAACTGCTTGTGCTTCGGCATACCTCAAGACGTGTGCTTTCTGCACTCATCGAAAGGATCTCGGACGAGGGTCGTAGGAAGACATCCAATTACTATTCTGATTCTCACAGCGCGATCATGACAGGCATCGCAAATCGCTATCCTCACGAAAAAGAAAAGTAAAGACCTTCCAAAGTTCCCGAAAAAGGCTCCTTACTCCTTCTCTTGTGGCGCCCCTTCCTGACGAGGAAGATGCTAAAGACGGTTCGATAGACTCCTCGAGAGCCTGCCCGAAACAATCCCTTCGATCGACCATCCCTTGCTTGACGAGCAGCTCTTTCTATTCGCTTGACAAAGCCGCTGCTGCTCTTTCTTAATGCCTCACTGCCTGACCTTAGAGAAGACGAATTAGACTGCCTGATAGACTACTACTTCCTTTTCTTACCCGGCCAAAAAGCTATAGATTCCAAATAAGAGCACATCGACTAGGGCCCAACTATTTTTTTTTTTACTATTAGCAAGTGTCCTCGTAACTAATCTTATTCCGTTTCACTATTTATTAGTAGATGACCTTCCCTTCTATCAATGTGATAGGAAATCCTACTACCATCGGCAAATCATAGGAGCTAATCCTCACCCGGGGGGGGGTCCGTGGAATAGGCGTACATGGAATTAGGGGCCCGCCCCTAATTCACCGTCCCGTTCTTATGGGCAGACAGAAAGATCGGATTCGAAAACTGCCTCCTCAAGTGGGGTGCCCTTGGCGGCTAGGACACACGTTGGGTACTATTTGTGGAAAGTGATGCTTGGGATGAGCAAGTGCATTTGTTGGCTTTCGAGCAGTAGCGGCAGCGGGGCGGGAGAGTTGGTTATTCAATTGATCCTCTGATGTTGGCCCTTCTGCATCATCCAGCAAGGCTCGGAAGTCTGAGCTATTAAGGTGCGGTTGACGGATAAGAGGCCTTCGATATGTTAAGGGAGAGAGGGGAGAGTCATTCCAGAGTTGGGTGGGAATCGTTGATAGAAATTTGGATTTTCCCTGAGGTACGATAGCGTCTGAACGAAAGAAAGGGAATATGGAAAGTGAATGTGGTAAAGGATACCAAGAGTAGGTTCCCTGAATGATTTTTAGGCGTCTTTTCTTTGAACAAATAAATCTATAAAGAAAATTGGATGGATCTTCCACCTATGCTATGAGTGAATCTTATCATCACTGGCGAGTGGTATCGTATCACCGTCTTCGTCCTGAAAACATCTGCAGAGCTAAGCCAGTGTAGGCTTTGACACTACTTATATTCGCTACAAGTATTACACTCGCTTCGCTACACTCTTCTCTTATGCTTCGCGCTTCGCATAGGCTAAATAAGCCGCTCATCCCTGGCGAATCCTACCCACATAGGAATGCGGAACCATCGGGGAAAGGCAAAACATATTCAATCCCAGGAGAGAAGTCACTGGTTCGATAGGACCAGGGAGAGGACCCTGATCACCTTGCCAACGAATTCAAGGCCTTAGGAAAATCATCCTACAATGGACCATAGGGACTGAGAACGAAGAAGACATAAAAATAAGGTTAGGGGGGATAAAAAGAAAACCTCCTCCCATTCAAAGTCGTCTTCAAGTACCTTTTTTATTCTTTACCGAGTATGGATAGATCAACTATAGGTTCGAGTTTAGCCAAGATACGTACACGGCTAAGTGTATGAAAATCCAAGATAGAATCAGGGCTATCTAAAAGCTAGGAAGGAGAAGACCGGGTGATTGAATATGACTTGCTAACAGATCCTACTCTTCCTTAAGCGCTAGTTCTATTCACGATGGTTCAGTTTCGAGAGCAGCTAAAGTAGTTACCTAATAAGATAGATGAATATTCCACGATCTACGATTATCAAAATTTTCTTATAGAAGTCTAGTTCTTTCTTCTTTTATAAAAGGAAGTCTTGCTCTCCTTTCTTGCCGCTACTTGCGTTGCGAGCCAATCTTCAAACTGTTACGGAGAAGTCGTTTACTGATTAGCTGCTTGAACGTGGAAATATTTCGGCATATCTGCTCTTAGGTTAGTACGAGAACTCGACTCTACTCGTGCTATAGCCGAGGATGTACTTATACTACCCTAAAGAGGGATCAATTAATGGGGTGCATTTTTATTAAGGCAATTCTAGGCAAGACCTTGAATCACAGGGTTTGTTCCTGGCAACCCAGCATTCTTTATCTTGGCGTAGATTGGTGTGATGGGACGGATGCCGTGAAAAAGCTTTTTTCTTTGACCGGAATCGACAGGTGTGAACTCATCTAGGATGAGTCAAACATAGGGGGAAGGGCCTCCTGGCAATATCCGGCATACTAGTAATCAATTATTTGGCCTTTTGCGATCGAACAACCTATGAACAGTTGTAGCCTACATAACCTACCTACCCAGACCAAGGGAAGAAGGTATCAGATCACTGTAGTTCTAGACCCCTTTTTTTCAAATAAAGGAAGTGCCCGAAGAGGTTTAATCAATAGTAAGAAGATACCACCCAGGCACAGAATCCGAAATAACAATCAGGAATAGGACTAGGAGAATGAGGTCTAATTTAAGGAGTAAAGCAGTAATTGGGCTTAGTGCTCCGATTGCGCCTTAGGACTAGGACTGATAGGTAAATGCCCCTTACTCAACCAATGAAGGCGGGTAGGGCTTTTCTTTCTTTTGTTTAGGATTGGCAAGAGGATGGCTGCCTCGGCTTCAAAGCTGTTAGAGAATGCGCTCTTATCACTACAGGGACGCGAGAGAAATTCCTCGAAGGTAGTATTAAAGGGATGGGGCATTACCGGTGTTAGCGACGAAGGGATTGTTTGCAAGAGAAGGTTGCCCTGTTAAGATACGAACAGGGGGCATGCCACGCATAATAGTAAAAAAAGGGCAGAGAAGAGGATTGAGGGACAGAAGGAGCTGGAGGCCAACAAGGAATAGAAGAAGCTGTTCCACTCGTAGCTCTTCTTCTTTGTTTAAAGCTTCACTCACATTTCGGGAGCGGATGCTGCTCGAGCTAAAGATATGCCCCCAACTCTTGAACAGCTCTCACTTGCCTTGGCCGATAGCTTAGATGACCGACCGTTTAGGCATGGTTACCAATGATTTAACAGTAGGCCGGCCTCTTGTTTGGTGAGCCAACCGGCTTCACCCGAGGATGAAGGTAGTAGAACAAAGAGGAGCCGCATCTTTTCCTGGCCGGAGAGGAATCAAGGTCCATCTCATTAAGGCCGAACATTTAGTCTCGTTCCCGATAACAATAGGGAACATCTGGTCTTGTTTGGTTTTTCTTTCAAGGATTTTGTCTTTCTTGCAATTATGCGAACTTTGAATGCATCATTTCCTCCATTTCTAGGAACTTATCGCGGAATCTAGCTAGGCCCACTAGGACTCGGCGGGATTTCTGGTAAATAAAGCTCTCTCAGGGGTGGAAGCCAGCCCCCACTACTATATGTTAGAACTCTGCAGGATTCGACAATGGATTTGTCTTCCTCAGTCTCTTCGAACTTTTCCAATCCTGCTATTTTCCCCCAGTCTTCTGGAGTAATATGATCCCTGAGGGTCAATCCTTTCCCTTCCCCCCTTTGCCCTTTCAAATGAAAAATAACTACCAATGCAAAAAAATGAAATGAACAATTGCTACTTCTTTAATAAATTACAAATAAAATAAAGTATGTAAAAAAAAGAGCCAACCTAAAACTTAACTACCCCTTGCCCTCCCACTGAACCCTTCTTTCTAAAAAAAAGGAAGAGCGCACCAAAACGAAAAAGAATCCAGAAAAAACTCCGCAACTTACGCTCTCATTGCAGCGGCACCTGTTAAAGTGGCGGCAAGAAAGAAAAGACCAAAAAGAAGGTTTTTTTAATACCTCTGACGAACCGAACCAAGCAGTCTGATCATCCTTGCCCGTCCCCCCCTCTTCTGTCAACCGTTGAAAGAGCATAGCCCAGGAATGAACCATATCGATCCAAGGTTGCAAGGAAAGAAGAAAGGTAAACAAGACCATAGGAATCTTCTGATGAAGTCAATCAGAGAGGACGGTTAGGTTCTTTGTTGCCTCATCTGCTTAGCTTATAGAATCACACTGTTATACCTATAGATAGGCTCAAATCACACGGTTTATCACGATAGACATCAATGGTTGGACGATCAATACCATCGAACTATTCCATTCCACTGCTGAATGACGGAAACGGAAGCTTTTTCTTAATGATGGACTGATCCTGGGAGTTCAGACTGACGGTTAGATGGTTGTTCGCTTGTGTGCTTATTTTCCTTCCCCACTCAAAAACAAGTGTTACAGAATGTTCTTCAATTCAAATAGGTATGATCCCGTCCATCCTTCCAGAGCTAGGCACCCGCTTCAGAATGAGAATCTTCGACAGAGATCGTTCCTTCAGTTTAGCAATCAATTAGATCCATACTGACTTAGCTTGAAGCATGGCTTGCCGTTTCGAGGCTCTATGCTACTCTTGGGAACATTATTGATACATCGACTTTCAAGCATCTCGTAGTTGAGCGGTACTGCCATCAACAGTACCAAGATGGAAAGGGACTGCTGAACATGGATAGAACGAGAGTCGAACTCGCATGTCTCTCTTTTCCTGTTAGTTAGGAAATAAAGCCGATATAAACAGCTCCATATTAGCGAATTGCCTCTGACTACTCTTCCCAGGCTGGTCAAACTATAGGATTCCCATTCACTTAGTAAACTTATTGGACAGACGGGTCAACCACTTGACCGAGGAGAGTAAGGTTCGTCACCACAGTCCCGATAGAAGGTAGAGTTTAAAAACAAACCGAAGACAAAGCAACGAATGCAAGGAAGGACGGCTCGCTTTACAACCAGGGCGGGTCTCGCTGCCGGATCAATGCGCAGGACGCACGATCTACAATAGGGAGAGCCAACCAAGAACGAAAGAAAACCTGGAAACAAACCCGCGAGCGAATACCAAACAGAGTAAGAAGGAGGAAGGGCCGAAGGCGGCTTACTAAGCGAGAAGGCTCCAAGCAGCCTAATAACGCATTAGAAGGGAGCTTGCTGCTTTGCAACCTAAGCGGTATAGCTAAGCTTACTCATCAAGGGCCGATAGATAGAGCTGCTCTTGTTGCTAATGGAGAAAGATTGGAGTGAAGTTTAGTATGCTTTCTAAGATCAGAGGAGGAAAAGAATGAAGGTGTGGGCGGGAAGGAGGAGGCAAGGCCCCCTCAATGTGTATTCGACTACTCATTACGGAACCACCGATTGATCCGATTAGACTTCCCGCGGGGTAGCGCGGGGAACTTGCTGAATAAACTCCTTGGAATCGGAGGCCTGACTGAGGGTCAATCCTATGGTAACCCCAACCTAGGAATGCCTGTTTCACTTCCTTGACAGAGCCAACTGAGATGCTCTGTCTCGATGTTGACCTAACATGGATTGATTCTCAATTCTTAAGGGTCTCATCCTGATCTCGCAAAGGATCAGCAATAGCTGTGTGTACTCGAGGACTCTTAGGGAAAGAAAAGCACTTTTTTCTCTCAGCAGTTAGACCGGCTATGGGTGGGTTGGTTATATACTGCGCCTTCCTTCTTCGAACCTTTTGGTATGTATTGCCCCCTAACTATAGATCAGATCCACCGGACCAGAAACTCAATTCCGCACTGCTGCTGAGTCGTCGGACTTATCCACCTCAGGGATTCGTGGAATTTCCGTTTTTGAATTGCGTTGGGGGAAATCTACCAAAGCTAGGCAGATAGATAGACTCCTTTCCCGCTGCTAAGGGAGAGCAAGAAACTAAATCAAATGATTGTTTTTTTTCACCAGCGCCCTTTTTTTGCGGGTACTAAGAGTCCTCTCACTACCAACCAGCAGACATCATCATCTGGCTGGGTCTTGCCGGTATCAACAACGAGAAAGAAGAACCAAATGGAAACAGCAACTAACTATGGCTCTTGGCCCAGACAACGTCCTAGGCGTAGGGGAGATCAAAACAAGAAGTCACGCCTAGACGACGACGCCCGTCCTGGGCTGCAGTAAGTAGATCGAGAGGTCGTTCCGCCCCTTGTCCCCGAAGATGGGTAATATGTTCTCATACAATGTTGCTCCAACTTTTTTTCTAGAGGGCCTAGCTGGCGAGCGATCCCAGTCCGCGGCAGAGAACAAGACAGCAAGCGAGCGTACCTTTGTTCGCTTCTTTTCCACCAAGCACAGAAGTTTAAGGAGAACTGTAGGTCGGTGGCTACCTAAGGAAACTCCGATTCGATCCGCCCCCCGGCTGGGAGGCATCTACCTCATCCCGATCACAAGGAGAGGTTCACCATGATGGGGGGTCAGGTACTTTCATTCTTTGCGTTCCGGAAAGAATGAAATGCATAGGGGACCATCTTTTTTTTTGCGGCATGCTCTCTGATTTACGGATTCGCAGGGGGCCGAGGGCCAACCTTAGTTGACTGACAATGACAAAGGCTTGCGAAACAAAGTAGCGCCTTTGAAATGGAATCTTAATTAAGTAGTCTATCAGTGGTGCGAAGCAGCTTAGCCCCGGGGAGCTAAAGGTTATACCTTTGTAAGCGAACTGTGGTTCTTCTATGTAGGGTATTCCTCCTTTACTCTCTTAATTAACGTCGAGCTAAGTGACTTTGTGTAGCGTAGTAGAATGAAGGCTACGTACGCACCGACACTCTCTTATCCCTAAGCCTCTTCGCTAACTCGCTCGCCTACCAAAAATGAGTAGGCGAGGCTAGGCAAACTCAGCCGCTGACTTTGACTGTACTGTAGTAGACTTTCTAGCCTTTTATTTGATAACCCTTTCTCATGTTCTTTCATCCATCAAGTAGGCGAACCGTCAGGTCCTTAGTAACGTTGACAAAGAAGAAGAGCCGGTTCAAAAAAAAGAAAGCTAGAATTTCCAATAGTGAGACCAGCTTGACAAGCTACCTTTCCTCTTGATATGAGGTGCGAAGAGAAACATCTCTTTTTTATGACTTCCACTTATCGATCCCGGCCCGGAAAAGTGACCGACCCCTTTCTGAATGAAAGAAAGGGTTTATGAGCCCTAGCCCTGTAAGCCCACACCTGTGTAGAGTAGATCGTTCAACACCTGCGGCACAAACCCATTTTTGACCAATTGGTCCGTATATCATAGGCGACCGAACGGCCGCCCCCCGTCTTACTAGACCAACCTGCTATAATTATTCCATAAACACCTAGCGAAGATATGGCAAACAAATAAAGTAGCCCTATGTTCGGATCTGACAATACCATACCATAATCAAAAGGTACAACGGCCCAAGCGACCAGACTTAACATAAAAGTAGCCACTGGAGCCATTCTAAAAAGGGAGAAATTAGCACTACTTGGTGAAATAGGTTCTTTTATAATCAATTTCAAACCATCTGCTAGAGGTTGTAACAATCCGAACGATCCCACTACATCAGGACCCTTTCGACGTTGCACAAAAGCCATTACTTTACGTTCAGCTAGCACTAAAAAGGCTACTCCTAGTAGAAGTGGTAGAATTAAACAAAGTATTTCCGCTGGAACTGCTATGTACGTTTTCGATTTTCTATTCACTCATGATCGGGCCTGACCTGGTCGACCCGATCAAACTATTTCACTTATGATCTGGCCTGGTTGACCCAATCATGATATTGAAGGATGGGACCTTTTATCGAAAAACTCCGGATCCCGATAAGTTTTTAAGATGGTGCTCCTGTTACGTTACTTCGAATGGAATCCTCACTTGACTAAGCATAAGCGAAAACGCGGCTGAGAGTAAGCAATCCCCTTTGCTAGTGGTTGAGTCATGATCAGAAATATTGCGAAAGAAAGTGAAATGTACTATCGTCGTCCCAATTTGGGTAATCCACGATGTCTTCATTTTATGTATCCATCTTTACTCGTTTTCGGTGTATCGATAGTTCGTTGTACTACACTTTGAACTAACCTAGAGGCCGTGCTTAGGCGAAAATAGATATCAGTGAAGTAATCCCGGAACTCTATAAATCGTTAATAATTTATTCCATTTTGTTAAATATCGCGAATCTAGTGGAAAAGGGCCCCTCTAGAACATTCCTTTGAATGGAATTGTTCATTGGGTTCGACTTGTTGTTCTCCAAAATAGAAAGCTGTCTCTCATATGTTATTTTAAGGTGATTCATTCATAATATTTCTTATGTGCGGTTTCAAGATGCTCTAAAAGTTTCTTTTTGAATCGGCTTTTGAGCTCCATTATGTGGACTTCATCAATTTAGGAATTTGGGACTTGGCGGTAGTGGTCAATACTAACTGCACCGTCAAAATGCTCCCTTACCAAGTTAGCGTACTCGTCAGGGTTGAGTTGAGGGGTCAGCCCGTGCACTAATTGGGCTTCGAGGTTGGCTATACGCGAAAAAAGCTCGCTTTCTACTGAGGCCTGTTCTGTCCTAAACTGTTCCATAATGTTATTTGTTTCATAGGAAGATTCCAAAAGCACATTGATGCCGAAAGAATCTTCGGAACCGGTGGAGAGGCTATTCTGATTGAAGGCTAGACAAATAACATGACTGAGGTATGTAAATCAAACCTGTTAAATAGCTATATAATATTCTATATCTATAGAATACCAAAAGCCTGATAATGGATTCCAAAATAAGCCAAATAAGCTTTGTTGCTTTTTTTTTTGCGCGCTTTTCGCCTGCCTTCCCGACCACGGATAGGCTACGGGGCCTTGCACTTCGGCCCCATTGTGTGAATACCACATCAAGGTGACAGGATTCGAACCTATGGCCCTCTGTACCCAAAACAGATGCGCTGACCAGACTGCGCTACACCTCGTCTCCCCCTCAGAACATATGGATCTACCCGATCGATAAAGACTCGAACCGCAGCGCTCTCGCCCACCCCGCTTTGGGCACAGGGAGGCGAGAACAACCGCTTTTAGGAAATAAGCCTACAATTCTCTCTCTTGCACTTGCATTTTCTTTCGCTCTCGTTCTTCTTACATCTTTCCCTTTTGTCTTTCGAATTGTATCTGTGGCTACTGCTGTTTTGCCAGTCTGTCTGTCCCCAATAATGAACTCTCGCTGACCGCGCCCTATGGGGATCATCGAATCGATAGCAATAAGCCCTGTTTGAAGGGGTTCATATACAGAACGCCTGGAAATTCTACCCGGAGCAGGAGATTCAATTAAGCGAGATTCCGAAGCTACAATTTCGCCTCTCCCATCAATAGGTTTAGCCAGAGCATTTATAACACGACCCAAGTAAGCCTCGCTCACGGGTATCTGAGCAATTCTTCCTGTTGCTTTTACAAAACTTCCCTCTTGACCATAGCTCTAACTGAGTAAAATTCCACAATTTCTAAGAACGATATGCTTTTTTTGCATTTTCCACTGTGAAAGCTTCTCTCAATCCCTCCCTAGTCCTTTCTTTCCTGGGCACAGGCTTACCTGGTTGACCGCCCAGCCCACATTCATTCATTGTTCGTTCTGAGGTGGATTCGAACCACAGCAAGCGCAGCAAGGATTTGGAGTCCAACGCGCTAAACTAAAGAGGATTTTCAGTCCTCTGCTCTACCAGCCAGAACCTAGAAGGACACTGAACACCCGATTTGACACAGCTAGACTGGAAACACTGCTTGTCAAGAGCACAGACCCCAGTATAGAATACTTTTTGAGTATGTTGGTAAGGTCCGGTCATCCGCTTCTGTGCTTGCACTTCTGCGTAACTAGGGGTGCAAGTCCAGTACAGCGTACTTTCATAATGGAATCAAAAGCGTCGTCCGGATATACATGAAAAATGTCTATATACGAGATTTCTTACACAGAATGTTGTTCTTTCAACATGATTCCTCAACAATTGAGTCATTGTAACTGACTCTCCGTTCTCTCCGTTCCACTTTGGTTTTCGAGTAATAATTACCATGATGAATTTATCTTACTGCTTGGTTCCGCATTGGATTTAGCCAACTTTTGTTTAGAAAGTGGTGTCACGACCGTGGGGATCAAATGGATGGTTCAGGAAAGTCTAGTGAAGCGGCACGGTCTAATCATATAGATGACCATAGTGGTATGGTTCCATAGAAAACTACTGGAGGCCATTACCGCCACCGAAATGGTTTCCATGCTCCGTTGGATGATTTTCCGATATCGCAGTATCAAGCTAGAACGGTTTCAATTTGTAGGACGGGAAAGAAACCTCATCCTTTGGTGCACACTAACCGATGAAGCTCAACCCTCTCTCGAACTGAGCTATTTAAGCTTTTTAGAACAAAAAGTGCGAGTAGTTCAGTGAAAAAACGGTCAAGCTTTCTTCCATCCTTCCTAGCTCCTCGAGCTTGCACCCGTCTCGCGCATCACTGCTTACTTGTGATCTAGATCTGCATCCTGATAAGGTGCATCCCGTTAAATGATCTTATGTAAAACTTATCACCACAGATAATAAACAGGGCAGAGTTTTGAAAAGTACAACTCGATCTTTCACCTCAGCTTATGGTGGTTACTTTACCTATTTAGGAAGTATGGCCTATATGTCATCATACCTTGTCGGATCATAACCATCCTCATCTTGTCAAGTTTATATGGCTAAAACAGTAGGCGGGTGACCCTGACGATTGCACCAAGACTGGTATCAGAGTCCCTCGGTAATCTCAATCATAGAGGCCAAAGTTGCTAATGTATCTGCAAAACCTTGAAGAGCTATAGGAAGTAGCAAGGAATCCCACATGAACTGGAAGCTAGATAAGCACCATCGTGGGTTTTGCTTCCATCGAAGACTCCCAAAGGTGCTATGAAATAGGCGAATTGGTCCCCCTAAACGACGAGTTCCAAAATCCCACCGAGTTATATGCTGTCTGATTGCTCGTTATGCATGTGAGAGAGTAAGAAGAAAGTACCATAGCTATCCCCTCTTTGGTCCCTTTCTTCCTCCGAGCGAACCACAGAGCACACCACCAAGATGAATAAATTGATCTGAAGACCAGCTAGCAATGGACATCAGCGAAGCAGCGCCTATTGTCGTCCGTCGTTTTTCTACTCGCTGCTCACGTTTTAGCTTTCCCTCTCTCTTGTATTGCTATTTTGTCGGTCGATTGTCAGATTGAATTTGTTGTATATTGCATCTGTGTCTACATTGCCCCCGCTGAAAGGCTAGCTTAAAGCTCTAGTTCTACTACCGACCACCTCAAGTTATTTGAGCTTAATAATCATAACGACTCGAAATCACCCTTCTAAGCTCCTTTGCCCTTTTCATATGTGCCCGAATAGAGATTGGTTTACCACTTATGAACCTGTTAGTGCTGCTGGTTCTGTTTTGATGGGTGATAACTCACCATGTCAGATAGAAGGCAAAGGCTCTATTCGGATCAAGATGTTTGACGGCACAATCAGAACTTTAACGGATGTTCGATACATTCCGAAGATGAAGAGAAATCTTATCTCGCTAAGTGCCCTTGATGATAAGGGGTACAAGTATTCAGGTGGAGGTGGAGTCCTGAAGGTCACCAAAGGTTCTCTTGTTGTAATGAAGGGTGACATAAAGAAGGCCAACGGTCTTTATTATCTTCGAGGTACGACAATTTCAGGTAATGCCGCCCCTGTTGTTTCAAATGAATTATCTGATTGTGATGCTGCTAATCTTTTGCATATGCGTCTCGGGCATATGAGTGAACTTGGTTTGGCAGAATGAAACAAGAGAGGACTTCTTGATGGATATAGCACTGGCAAGCTGAAGTTCTGTGAGCATTGCATCTTTGGCAAGCACAAGAGGGTGAAGTTCAATACTTCGGTTCATACAACAGAAGGTATCTTGGATTATGTGCATTCTGATTTATGGGGACCATCATCTCCAAGGCCCACCGCAATCCAACCACCTTAGAAAGGGAGAATCAAACTTCCACAAACAACAGATCCAATTTGGAACAGCTCGACGCGGGTACTCTAATCTACTAAATTAATCCTAGAGAAAAGTGCGTGGTTCTCGCCAGGGCAAGTAGAAGTTTCTCTTTCTTGGAACAGAACTGACCTTAGGGGTGGTGGTAGCTGCCCGTCCCCCGAAATATCAAGTACTGTTTATCTGAGGTTAGGGCAATTGTGAGTCGAATCCCGTAGATAGGAAATTGCTTTCTTTGGGAAGATAAGCGTAGTACATTCAGAGGTCCCCACTATATCAATTTAGCTGCCCCGAGCGCTCAATGGCATACTCAGGGGTGGGAAATTGGGAAGAAATCATCCGTTCCGTCACCGGACATAGAACTTTTTTCCTCAAGTGGATACTTAAACGCGTTAGCTACAGCAGCAGGATAGGATGCACTTTCTTTTCATCATTTCGTGCGTTCAAGGCACAGAAGGCATGGTCCACCAGAGCGAGTCTCTTTGGGAAGATACCGAGCCAGTGAATTAACATACTGAGAGTTCAAAGGCCTGGCACTCGAGTCAACAGTTAGAAATAGTTCCTTCGACCCTGAAACCCGGGGAAGAAACCTTAGGTAATGATTGGCTTCTAGCGATGAATAAAATAGGTACTTAACACCGCGGTCTGACTTCCTATGAGTCAAGGTACGTAATTCCAGACTGTTATTGAAGTCGTAAACATCCGGAGGAATAGAATCTTCAAATCATTAGGGAAGGAATATAGTGGTAGTCCCTTTGGCGCCAAGAAACAGAGGAATAGGTTTCGTTGAGATCAGCATTCCTGAATTGAGTAAAGTACGTGTATGACCCAGAGAAGTGAAGGTGTTTGCCAGACCAGATTTGACTTGGTGCTGTCTCATCCGAAAAGTATGCTTGTTTCAATCTAATCTCAAAACACAATTGTGTTGGTCTTCAGCTGCCAATGAATATGGGTATTCCTGGCTCAAGGAGCAGAAAGTCTCTAGTTTTCTCGCACGAGTAGATCATCTTGTTTCCCTAGCCAGAAAAGTATGATTCAACTGAATATCCAGGGCTATGGTCTCTAATGGATGGTACCTCGCTCAATTGAAGCTTATGGGAAAGCTGGAGTCATTGTCATATCATTTCCATTTCCACAAGCGCTGTTTGCTTGTCAGGTATGCCGATTCCTTCGAGAGAAAGTAAGCAGCTGGCACGAGTCGGCCATTAAGAAGCCCTGATGAAAGTAGTGGCTTAAAGAAAGATCCTTCCTATCCTACCCTATTTGAAGAAGAGAGCATGTGCAACACCAACAAGAAATGTGAAAAATGGTCAATGTACCACTAAGGGGAGAGCAAACATCTCAATCGCGAGAGAAGCAAAAGGTAGAAAAACAGCTGTCCCGTGCAACGGCACGGACTCGTTAACGATATTGTCCCTCTAATCCGTCAATATCCGCATTAGAAGGTCGGTTGACTCCTTTAAGAAGGTCCTATACCATTAGCCAGGAGTGAAACGAGGATTTCTGTATTGGAAACATGGGTATCCATCTTATCTCAGTACTGGTTGGTATCTGGTCTACGGAGAAGTTTCCACTTCCCTTCGGTACATCGATTTGCATTGGGCATTCATTTCTCGACCAGATCAGAATCGAGGGCTGAGCTACGCAAGCCGGAGAGCTATTCAATCTTTTATACAGAAGATGTTGTAACTTAACTGCACCCTTCCTCTTCTGCCGATCTTTACAACGCTATGCACATCTCCTTCTTAGTTTTGAAAAAGAAAAGGGCCTCTTTCCTTTTCCCAATACTTGACCAAGATTTCTGTTCAGTTCAGTTCCAGATTAGGAAGCGATAGATGTTCCATTGGCCGAGAAGGAAACCAGTAAGCAGATTGAAGAGATAGATTGAATAACAGGCAGATTCCCCTCGTAACAGGCATATAAATAAGTCCCATTAAATTGATTGATAGACTACGCATCGATGGTGTCGAGTCAATCCTTGTAAGCTAAATACTACACAACTGGATGCGCTCTATATCATAAGTTTGAGTATGCCCTCGATACGATAGATTCTACTCAAGGGGCTCGATTCGTTAATTAAAACAGACCTATCCCTTATCTAAGGGAATTTTCCAGGACTTCAATGAAAGTTGGCAAACAATCTAATAAGAACTTGGGAATAAGGGGATGAATTGGTTACTTGGCAGCTTGACTTGCTCTCTTGATCAAACAACCAAAGCTAATTCCTTTATTTTCTGATTGGAATTCAAGTTGGACTAGATCGTTGTTATTGTCCGCAAGGGATGGCCGTGAAAGAAGGAAAACTACTAGGCTTCGGATTCAGGAAGAGTCTACTACTCACTTGCCAAACTGCCTATTCATATGCCCTTTCCTAAACCACTTTGCTAGTTCTATACACCTGCCAGGATGCTTCTATTGCTTGTTACGTATTTGATACTGCTCACTATAATGGAATAGCTTTGTACTCAGTACATGATTGCTTTATAGCACCTGTAGCTTATGCAAACAAATTCCCTCAGAGTGGCAGCTTTTCAATGTCTAGCTAATCCACTGCATCTTATAAATTGTATAGTTATTCATAACCTCTTCCTTCGAGCTCCTATGGAAGACCTTGGCCGCACGCGCCTTAGGCGATTTCGATTTTCTTTAGTTTATAATTAGTCTTTAATTTAGGCCGCAGGTTTCTACAAATTAGGTTAGGCCAAGATATTTGAACTTGTGCAAACCAACCAGTTCTCCCATTTTTTCCCTGTGGATCGACACCCGAAGTACTACACGATAGGTCATGCTTTGCCTTTTGCAGATGCTAGTACAGTCCTATTTCAATCAAAAAGTAGAGTCCTATTTTCAAGTACAGACCACCGCTTTCTTTTTCTTTGGACTGAAGACCCGCCTGAGTTGATAGTGCTGACTTCCCACCCGAGACTGACTTGCTTACCTCTGCACCAACAGCTTAAATAGTCGAATTTCTAACACTCCATTCTTCTATAGATAGCCTAGAATCGGAACTCGAATATGTGCCCGACTTACCTATTTCCAAGACAGTTACTCAACTTCCATCGCCGCTTGTACTTCTTTTCCCAAGCCATCCGTTGGTGGAGACAGCATTGGGTGCTTTAGCCTGGCAGACAGACTTACATGAGTTTACCTCTGCCTTTCCATAGAAAGAAATTCTTACTTCAATGAGTGAGTAGCGCTTAGTTGAACTGGATTTTGAACACATACTTGTTTACCTCCTTCTTGACCTGGACCTGTCAGTTACTATAACGAAGGAAATCTTCAATGAGTAGAGCTAAAGGAAATACATATTTACAAGTAGTAATTCAACAATTAGAACGTTTGGCAAGACTGCTTTGCCTGGATGGGATGTGCGAGACTGGAGTAGGGTTACAGGACGGGTCTCCGAGTTTCACTACTATTGCTGGATTCTAGTTTAGAGATTTCTCCGAAGGGATCTATTCCGGGGAATGACTTGTGCCCTAAAGGATGGATCAAGCATTATTGAAGGAATAGCTCGCTTCCCCCGGGGGAGAGTATAGATGAATGCCTTAAGCAAGGGCGTCTAAGCGTGCATGTACACTGTTTTTCATGCCACAACACATCGGTGAAACCGGAGAGAGCTGAAGAGAAGGGAAACCCCAGAGGCATTGACCATTTGGTACAGCCGCTAATTCGGCATTTGGTACTGTCACCATTTCTCGAAAGGGAAAAAACATACTTAACAATTCGATTGGCAGGACCAAGGGATAGATCGATTGCAATATAAGTATCATACAAATAGAAATAGACATGAGTACATGAATAAGGAAACGCAAAAGACACAGAGTAGGGCTAGTCAGAAGCGTCAATGCAGACGCCAATGGGTAATCAGATCCATTCCACTCCACTTCTTCAGATAGCAGTCGATCCTGGATCGTCCTCGCTTCCAAACTCCGTAAATGAATGAAACTCCTTCCCCGGTCCATTGCTCGGGTGTGATACAAATACTTCTTTGAAGTTGTAGGATGCGGGTCATCGATCTTCCTATCGGTCCAGAGGTTATGCGCCAGCTTGGGAAAGAAAAAGTAAGATTTGTTTGTCATATCACGATCGGAACTCACATGTAACTCTTCTTCTTGAGTAGGGGGAAAAGGACACCTATCACGCGGTCATGCCTTGAACGCAGTAAATCAATTAATAAGCTTCGAATAATAGCTACGCGAGTCTCCAATAGCGTCTTAAGCGTTGGTTTTCTTTGCTGGCATCGTAATGGATTGGTGGTTTCAAGAAGCTAGGGAGTAGTACGCAGATTTGAATCCTTTTTTCCCCGCCCGATCTTTTTTTCGATCGACAAGGACGGCAAGAGGTTCTTTTCCCTAGTTCCTATATATCTAAAGCCTTACCGAGATGTCACGCAAGAACAAGAAGAAAGAGCCCGCCCCTGTTCTGTGGCGGATAGGCTGAGATGGAATTAGAGGGAGGAATGAACTTGAACTTTTCACCTTCCCCCTTCCTGACCTTAGTAAATAGAAAGGCTAGGAATCAGTCTTCTCCTATGCCTACACTACTACAACCAAAGACCTACTTGAACGACAACAGATGCGGATGAACTCGCTTAGCTGCTCGCTCGGTGAAAGGCTTTC